GATTAATGATTCATATAAATCACTTAGTGGGAAATGCCCTGAATAAATCCAACGAGTGACTAATAATACGGTTATACATAAAAAAGTAGCTATCATTCCCYTTTCTGACGAATCATTTAGTTTTATGATTTCATCGATTAATAAAGTTATCAAATGAATTGTAATTACAATGGAAACGATCGAAAAGGAAATATGAGTTAATATATGCTCTAAAGTTGAAAATATCATAAAATTTTTTAAAAGGAGGAATCCTGAAATATAAATCAGGAATTGAATTCATTTTAGAATCTATTGTATCTATTTTCGAAGAAGGTCTGCCGCCACTCGGACTCGAACCGAGATGCTCTAGCACTGCTTCCTAAGAGCAGCGTGTCTACCGATTTCACCATAGCGGCTTGTTCGAATTCATAATAGCCTATTCATAGTCAATCGTCGAGATTTAAGGAGTCAACTCAATGAAATATTTTTAATAAAGATTAAAACGAATGAATAAAACTTTATTCAAATAGGAATTTGAAGGTTCATTATTTTGGGGTATCAAACTCTTGAAACTACAAAGTTCGACCCCCTAGTTATTAGTTATTGATTAATTCAGAGAAATAAGAAGTCAGAAAGTTACATAAAAAATTTTCAAAATAAAAGAATAAATTAGTTCCAACGATGTATTAATTTTAACTAAATATCTTTTAGTTACCCTTCTTTTTTATTTTTTATATATTTCTATTTATATATATATATATAGAAAAACTTCGATTATTGTAATTGTGACAAATAGGTTGATGGGGAAAAAAGACTCCCCACCTCCCCCCCAAAACAAGAAAATATACTAAAAACTAAAACAGGGCTCCAGCCTTGTATCTTGTCTTTATTCTTTTTTCAAGAGTTTTTTAGAATTTACTAACCACCCCCTAAACCGAAGAATTCTTATTATATATTATATTATATATATATCCTATCAGCGAAGCGATTTATAGTTAATATCGATTAGCCACAAACAACAGGTTTGTTAATTTCCTATTACGAATTAAATGGGCCTTTTTTTTATTCAGATTATTCCAATGTTTTATTTTATGACTTATTTGTTTGTCGCACAAAAAAACTTTTTGAGTTTCCGGTAGAAAGAGATTTCCCTAATGACAACGCTTTTAAGGCTGCCCAGTATCCTTTCCCTTTCCAAATATTTTTACGAATACGCTTTTTTGATATAGAAGTACGTTTTTTTGGAACTGCCATTTAAAAATTAAGAGGTTACTCGTTGTTATAGTTGGATGTGAAAGACATCTATTGGTCAAAAAGAATCTATTCATTATCTAATTATTCTCTAGATAATATTATATTATCTTCAGAAAACAAAAAAAAAATATAGATAAAAGATATGTGAAAATCATACAAAATCTTACTATAAAAATAGCATTTAATTTTTTTTCAACAAAAAGTTTTTCTATATACATAAAATATTCGTAAGAAAGACTCGTTTTATTGATTCGTATCTTTATCTTTATTTGTTGTTCTTTATGATTCAACATCTATTTCTATAGAATCCGCTGTTGTACTATATAAATTTAATTTGGTGAGACAAATAATCTAAAAAAAACCTTCCTCTTTGAGCTCTATCCATTTTTTTTCTACATGTCATTTATACAGAATAAAAAACACCGAGGGATTTAAGAACCCATTACCTTATGAAAACTTTAATTTTTTCTATTAATTGGTCAAACTTGAGGAAAGAATACTCCCAAATTCCATTTTAAAATTAGAATCAAACTAATCATTAAAGTAATTAATCTGTTAAAAGATACATGGTTTGGTAAAAGAGGTAAAAAGAAATCTTAGTGATTTTTTTTTATTAATTTGATTTTACCCCCTTTTGATAAATAGAAAAATAAATCTTATATAACTTATATAAAATGTTAGATATTATAGTGTTTCCTAGAAATGTTTTTTATTGAAATGGAAAATAATCAATCAGTTTCATAATGAAACTAGTTAATGATTTGGAACAAACTAACTAAAAAGCGAGATTAGTACAAATTTTTTTAACTTAGTGAATCCTATGATTCATATCGATTCATATCAGAATCATCCTTACTTTATGAATATAAAGTCATCTAATAATAATGAAAATTTAAATTTTCGTTATTTTAAGAAAATATTAGTTAATATCGCTTTTATGAGCAAGTTGGTCATATCATTTGCCCAATTGTAACTTCTTTATTTTAATATTTGAAGTATTTTGGAAATACTCAGAATAAGTAAGAATATATAAAATCTGAAAATTATCTTTAAGTTAGTACATCTCTTGATTTTTTTATTGACCCCTTTTGTTTTGAAATTGAAAGGGGGTAGGATCCGGTAAAACGGAAACAATTAATTAAGAATAAAAAACCTTTTTTATGGAACAGACATATCAATATGCGTGGATAATACCTTTCCTTCCACTTTCAGTTCCTGTGTTAATAGGAGCGGGACTTCTTCTTTTTCCGTCGGCAACAAAAAGTCTTCGCCGTATGTGGGCTTTTCAAAGTGTTTTTTTGTTAAGTATAGTCATGATTTTTTCGATCAATCTGTCTATTCAGCAAATAAATGGCAGTTCTATCTATCAATATGTATGGTCTTGGATCATCAATAATGATTTTTCTTTAGAATTAGGTTACTTGATAGACCCACTTACTTCTATTATGTCAATATTAATCACTACTATTGGAATTATGGTTCTTATTTATAGTGATAATTATATGTCTTATGATCAAGGATATTTGAGATTTTTCGCTTATATGAGTTTTTTCAGTACTTCTATGTTAGGATTAGTTACTAGTTCTAATTTGATACAAATTTATATTTTTTGGGAATTGGTCGGAATGTGTTCATATCTATTAATAGGGTTTTGGTTCACACGGCCCGCTGCGGCAAATGCTTGCCAAAAGGCATTTGTAACTAACCGTGTTGGGGATTTTGGTTTATTATTAGGAATTTTAGGTTTTTATTGGATAACAGGGAGTTTCGAATTTCGAGATTTATTCAAAATATTCAATAACTTGATTTCTAATAATCATAATGAAATCAATTTTTTATTTGTTACTTTGTGTGCCGTTCTATTATTTGCCGGTGCGGTTGCTAAATCTGCACAATTTCCCCTTCATGTATGGTTACCAGATGCCATGGAGGGACCTACTCCTATTTCGGCTCTTATACATGCTGCTACTATGGTAGCCGCGGGCATTTTTCTTGTAGCTCGGCTTTTTCCTCTTTTCATAGTCATCCCTCACATAATGAATTTCATCTCTTTGGTAGGAGTAATAACAATATTATTCGGAGCTACTTTTGCCCTTGCTCAAAAAGATATTAAGAGAGGTTTAGCCTATTCCACAATGTCTCAATTGGGTTATATGATGTTAGCTCTAGGTATGGGGTCTTATCGAAGTGCTTTATTTCATTTGATTACTCATGCTTATTCGAAAGCATTATTGTTTTTAGGATCTGGATCCGTTATTCATTCAATGGAAACTCTTGTTGGATATTCTCCAAATAAAAGTCAGAATATGGTTTTTATGGGGGGTTTAACAAAGCATGTCCCAATTACCAAAATTGCTTTTTTATTAGGTACACTTTCTCTTTGTGGTATTCCGCCTCTTGCTTGTTTTTGGTCCAAAGATGAAATTCTTAACGATACTTGGTTGTATTCACCGATTTTAGCAATAATAGCTTGGTTTACGGCGGGATTAACCGCATTTTATATGTTTCGAATCTATTTACTTACTTTTGAAGGACATTTAAACGTTCATTTTCAAAATTACAGTGGCAAAAAAAATACCCCCTTCTGTTCAATATCTCTATGGGGTAAAGAAGATTCGAAAATAATTAACAAAAGTTTTCGTTTATTAACGTTATTAACAATGAAAAATCATGAGATTGCTTCTTTTTTTTCAAAAAAAACGTATCGAATTGATCAGAATGCAAGAAATATCACACAACCTTTTATTACTATTACCCGTTTTGTAAATAAGAATTTTTTTTCGTATCCTTATGAATCAGATAATACTATGTTATTTCCTATACTTGTATTGGTTCTATTTACGTTGTTTGTTGGATCCCTAGGAATTCCTTTCAATCAAGAAGGAGCATATTTGGACATATTATCAAAATGGTTAACTCCAGCTATAAACCTTTTACATAAAAATTTGAATAATTCAATAGATTGGTATGAATTTTTGAAAGATGCTCTTTCTTCAGTTAGTATAGCTCTTTTTGGAATATTTATAGCCTTCTTTTTATATAAACCTGTTTATTCATCTTTTCAAAATTGGGATTTAATTAACTATTTTGTTAAAACCGGTCCTAAAAGAATTCTTTTGGACAAAATAATAAATGGTATATATGATTGGTCATATAATCGTGGTTACATAGATGCTTTTTATGCAAGATTCTTTATTGGGGGAATAAGAGGATTGGCTAAGTTAACTTCTTTTTTTGATAGACGAGTAATTGATGGAATTACTAATGGAGTTGGTGTTTTGAGTTTCTTTGTAGGCGAAGGTATCAAATCTATAGGTGGCGGGCGCATCTCTTCTTATCTTTTCTTGTATTTCTTTTTTGTATCAATTTTTTTATTAATTTACTACTTTTTTGATTTATATCTATAATTTGTAAAACGGTAGGCCTTCGTGAGCTGCGCCCGACAGGAATTCCAACTCGGTAATAAGTTTGTATGACCATCGAGGGACTTTTTTACTGATTTCTTTTATTACAAATTTTTGTTTTGTTTTTTGACCATTAGGGCTAGTTAGAATTGTATTCAATAAAAATTTGTAAAATTTGGCTCTTTTTTCTGAACCAATCCCTCCTGGTTCTTTTTCTGAAAATAAAGAGAGGCCCTTCCAATTTAAACTCGATCCCGGTTCTCTATCAAATTTACTGATTAAAGTAAATAAATGACGATTTTCCGTTGAAAAAGTTTTTTTATCAAATCGGTCTATTTTCTGTTCAAACTCTTGGTAATCAGT